CGAGAACTCAAGCCCTCATAGGCGGAACAAACAGCCAGGGGTCGAACCACAAGAAGGTCACACCAGTTGATGCTTTCTCCATTAGGTCATGGCATCGTTACTCCTTGATGCACTAGCCTTCAGGTTACTGCATCCGTGACTGTTGTCAGTCATAAACAGGTACTTTCTTACATACCATGCACGTCCTATCTAGCGTATTTGCTTGCTTACGTACTGCCTTATATTATATACACGACGGTATTTAGCGGTCTTGTTGTACACAGTTACATAATCTTTTCGACGTTGCTAGATGTTTGGTGCTATAACCTCGGCTGGGAGTATATTAGTTAGGACAGAATGCCACCACGCCTGTTTGCTTGAATGAAGATTCCGGTACGGCAGCAAAGATAACACGTGTACTTCTTTCTTAAAAGATAAAAAGAAGGCAAAGACTCTCCCCGTCTTGGCCATATACCATCCACGGAAGACCGAGGACAGTACGTTTTGGTTTGTTTAGGACAGACGCTTTCATTGGTTCAATTGGCTGTAACCACGTCTTTCTTCTCATGAAATTCTCCTAAAGAGAATGCTTCATGCGCACTATTAATCTATGATTGAAAAGGAACTAGAACAGAGCTTGGTTAGCAGCCATTCCCGTTCCATATACTTTTTTTCGCTTTCCTTTCTTGGCATCGCTTGGTAAACCATAACGCCTACAGCCTGCGGCTGGCTAGCTGCACGAACTGCATCATATCGAAGAAGCCTGGGGTTCATGGTTCAGCTCCACCTCTGAGAACTCTGGGGATAGAGAACGAGTATCAGAAGATAGGAAGGGATAAAAACCTAATGCTATCACCTGATACGGACTCTTTTCGTATGCTTCCATTTCTGTTACCGTACCTTAGATCGATAATGCCACTTTGAAGATTGGCCTAATGGTGGCACATTCAACGGCTTCCTTTCTATTGCTTTCCCACCCTCCCTATACCGCTGACTGACGGAACTGGCATTGACTTCCGCTTTCCCGTGCTAGGAATGAGACTGACTTCGCTGTCTACCTTCGGAAGCACAGACTGAAAACCAACGGAACCTTAATTCAAGACTCGAAACAACTCGGCACTGAAAATGCGAAACATCGAAATCGATATAATATACATTTCCTTCTTTCCTTCTGGTTGCTGCGAACTAAAGGAATTAAATTCAATAGTCTGATAGAGACTTATATATTCGTAGATCGGACCGGGCATGAGCTATCAATATTATATATGATATTATGATCTATCGCGTGGAAGTCATTCTAACAGCCTATGGTGAAGGATCCGGAAAGGGAATGGTAATGTCTACAACTAAGCCAAACTAAGGCTAAGGAGGCAGATATAGCGCCCTGTGCTTGAGAAAGCGGCTGAGAGTGACCTTCGTCTTCTGCATTTTGGCTCTGAGTATCCGGGGCTGCTCCTTCATTATCCCCAGCCTCCTGCCCTGACTGAAGGGGCAGTGATTGCTGGCTCATCTGTATTCTTAACTGTCTCCTGATGTGTTGGAGAATTTCCAGTGTGCTTTTCTGATCCTGGCTCTTGGTTCTGTCTGCCCGGTAGCATTGCTGGCTCCATATCTTCTGACGGAATGCTTGGCGCTGGTATGCTCGGAATCACCTTTGGAGGCGGCTGAGTAGCCGAGTCTTCCCCACGAAGGATGATTACCTTAGACTGTTCATTGTTGCGGCAGGTGCAACGGGGCTAGAAGCAAGGAAGCGCGATGTCGGTCGAGACTCCATCATTAGTGATAGGAAAGATGATCCCTGTCCGGTCGACTTGCTCCAGTTTTTTCACCTAACTAAATGAACTATGGGCTGATGAGGGCAATTCGAGAAAGTCGAAAACTACATCGGCACATGAGGCTGGGCTCGGCCCCTATGGTTAGTATCACAGGCAAGCAAGGCGGGATCTTTCGGAGCTGTCGGAAGCCAATCTAGTAGAGTAGTGAATTAGGTAAAGATCTCCACCGAACTGGGGAAACTCAAAAGCAAGTAGAAAATTAGAGTAATAATCATATTAATTAAGGCTGAAGGTCTTATACTGTATTCCCAAAGACAGTATAAGACCTCTTTATAGTCTAGTTTCATTCGTCACTCTCTTACTTTACTTAGAGAAGTAGGGATTTGATAGAAGAAGGTAAGAACGCATTCTTTTTATGTTCCCTCTTCTTTTCAGTCGAGGTCTTTCTGATGGCTGCGCTCAGCCTAATGTTATCTACGTTGACCCTTGTCCCGCAGCTGTGGAATTGTCTCCCTGTGCCCTTGAAAGCACTAGAGGAAAGGAGAAGCGATGAGGTGCTCCACGGGACTGCTTGATGAAGTCTTCGTCCTACATCCCAAACAAGAGGGTCAAGCTATGGCCATGCTAGCCTCACAAGTCCCTGTTCCGATCATGCCACTGCTCGAAGCTCTTCCCCGCCCACCACCCACAAGTAGACGGCACGGCACACATCAGAGTCCGCCAGGGGCGAGCAGCAAAGCGAACGGAGTCAGGCCCAACCATTTCACCAGTCCGGAGTAGCACTGCCCTAGTCAGTCCTACAGCAGCGCTCTGAGCTCATCAGAGAAGAGCCAATACCAGCATGTAAGGCTAAAATGACATTCCTTTAAGACTTCCTTAGCCCCCTCCATATAATCCAGTGCCTCCTTTGTACGCTCCATCAACATTGAGCTTAAACTCCCCTTTCATAGGTCTGTTCCAAGCAAGAACAAAATTTCGTTGAAGTCTGCTCTTCAAACTGCAACCTGCATTGCTGAGGAGCTGGGCTTTGTAGTGATCGTCATTCACCTTGGGTCGAAAGGCTTCCAGTGTATGATGCCAGAGACCGGACACCTGCTGTATGACTGATAGAGCTGAGATGGAGACCCCTTCGTCTTTGTCTTTGTTTCTCGCCACCCTTAATATCAGCGATGCCAACAGATGAAAATAGGTAGAACTGCACAACTGAAACCATAAGCCGACTTCATCTTCCCATCGTAATCCACCTCACACCCTAGTGAGGATTGTCTCTCCCCACGATATGTACAGGTCCAATAGTGCAGCAAAATGACTGCAGACCTCTCCGGCAAGATCGCCCTGAATGAGAAGATGGTTTTGAGTCTAACAAGAACGATGTAGGCAAGAACTGCACGCGGAGCAGATTGTAACACCCAGCCTATATTGCTTTCGAACTTATCTGTTCCACTCCTCGTTCGTTTGTCAAGGGCTTATTTGATGACTATCATCGAAGCAAGTCAAGTAAGGCTCTTAGCCTCGTCCTATGAGACTTCTACCTAATATAACCCTGACTGGACTGTAGCAAAAGGGCCAGCCCATGTGAGAGCCAGCAAGCAAGCTTCAAAAGCGATGGAACGGTGCGCTAGCTAGCTTCAAACAAAAGGGATGCCTGCCTGACTCTGTCCATCAGTTCCTTTATTTGATTTTTTACAAGCACCATAAACTAAAAGAAAAGCTTATATCAGGAAGGGTATGAGTGCTTCTTTAAGCAATAGGAGCCGTAGGATTATTTCCTCCCCGTACAGCCGTACGTCAGTCTACTTCTCTTCTTCCTGTATCTCAGCTCTTCCAGCTCTCCTTCTCTTAAGGCGTCAGTCACTCTGTGGGCTCTGCTACTAGATTCCATCTCTCCCCTTACAGTGGTGTTCTAATTGAATGGTGATAAAAGATCTCCCGGAAGCACTAAACTCAAATCCAAGCTTTCGGAAGGTGAACGAACACAGTAGATGACATACATAGAAAGAGAGGCAGCCGAGTAGACTAAATTCTTTTTTATTCTATTATAATTTATAATTTATAATTTATAATTTATAATTTATAATTTATAATTTATAATTTATAATTTATAATTTATAAAAGCTCTCCCGAGTATAAAAGTAGACTGCTTTCGGTTTAAACCGGAACCAGCGCACTAAACAAGCTCTTTGAAGGCATGGTATAAGCTAGAGTCGACTTCTTCTTTCCAGCCTACTATCCTGTCGGGTATGAAATGCCCTTCATTTTGATCTTCCGGTTCTTCCCTGAACGCGCTTTAGTCGACTTATTGCGCACTGCTATCCTATTCTTTCGATTCGAACTGAAGTACAGCTCTCCCTTATCTTAGGGCATTTTCTTCCTTCCGCTCCACTAAAGAGCAAAGAACTTTCGCGTTCTATCGGTTAGTATTCTTCCCTGCAAGAGCTTAGCGCCATTGGCCCCCTAGTAGCTAAAAGAATAGACTTCATTCCTGCCTTTCATATAGTATGATTCTTTCTCCTTTGCAGCTTTGCTCTTTAAGTGAGCTCTGCTATTCTCTTAGATTTCAGTCTGTGTGACAGCTGTCTTCTGCTTTCCTGCTATTCTAGTCAGAGAAAGGGCGCAGCAGTCGCACTCTAAGAAGACCTATCGGAAAGGTATGATTCGAAATAACCTGGTAGATCAAGCCAGAATTAGTATGTCCCGAGCTCATTCCCTTCCGCTTCCCCTAAAACAAGAGCTAAATCCACGGAGGGAGCAAGAAGTCAATAACTCTTTCTCTATCCATAACCCAGTGCCCTAGCTCCAGAACTCTTGATCTCTGCCCTCACTCTATGCCCTAGCTCCAGAACTCAATAAGTTGATGCCCTATCTCTTTCTAGCCTACTAACTAGCTCCTTAGATAGTCGCTAGCCTACGCCCTCTCTCTATCTAGCCGCCTACTCCTTCATTCATGCCTTGGTTACTCTTTCCCAGTTCCTAGCTCTATAGTGGAAGAAGGGCTGCTCTGACTCTTAGGAGTTCTCTTTCCAGAGTTATTTCTTCCAATAACGAATCATTGGTTTAACCATTAAGTTTCTTTTTCTCTTATCCTTACTCTGTAACACAAGAAAAGAGAGAGTAATTAGTGGCTGTATTGCTAAATCAGTTCCTAGCGCCCTCGACTGTGTTGACTGAAGCTTTCGCCGGAAGGCGGTTGAAAAATCCTAAAATGCATAGACATAGAATGCTCTTTGATGGACAAATGCCAGAGAGCAGAAAAGGATCCCGCCCGCGAACGCCTTTAGTGTTTACGGTTTGACATTAGTGCACATTCAAATGACGACTCATACCCGTGAATCAGATCTGGGCTGTTCGGGAGAGTTGTGCAAGAGGGAGCTGCTAAAGCAACTGACACCGGTTAATCAATAGTAGTGAGATCCACATCCCTGTCCCCTTCAGCATTAATTGCGCAAAGCAGATAGGTTGTTTGTGAAAGCTCGAATAAGCTCTTTGACACAGAGATAATCTACCAAGAAGCGCAGATAGCGGATTAGGCCGATTTTCTTTGTGCAAATGATGGGAATTTCTTTATCGAAAGGGTGGGGTAAAGGAGCCTAGCTAGGTCCCACTAATCCGAATCTGTAGTTAGTGATAACGGAGTTATAGATACCGCAGTTGACTTCTTTTGTTTTAGTGAATAGCTCCCGCGCATTGACTGATTGTTTGAGTTAATAGGGGTTCCCCCAGACTGACGTTAATTGACTGATCGACTTCCTTATGTCCTCTCTTTATGTTGAGCTACACTTCTCTCCGTGAATAGACTATTGAGCTAGGGCATCTATGGATGGGGCTAGGGCATCTATTGAGCTAGGGGCTTGCGAGATTCATTTATTTAGATGTTGGTTTGGAATTAACATATTTCGTACATCATTAAAGGCTCTGACACTAGGGCGTTGGGCATTATCTTAAGCTTAAAACCGGTAGCCCCCGAAATGAGTTCCTGAAAAGGCCTGGAAATTGCCATAGGAAGAACACATTTGGCAGTGGGGCTAAATAGGGATAATCGGTCTTGAGAGATGTTTTCTCTTCTTTCTTTTGGGGAAAAGGCGTCGAGACTTAGTACGGAAAGTTTCCAACCTGAGGAAGGGAATAGAAAAAGAAAGCTAGTAGGACGTGGAAATAGATTAGAATGCGTTATATATGTGAGAGGTTGATTCTCATGTTCATTTATTAATGGATATAAATCCGCCCCAAATGTTAATCTTTTTTAAGTGAATTTATGGACTTCCCCAGGATCAATAGCCCAGCCAGACTAGCACTACCAGTAGGGCACTTCTTATTACTAGGCCGGGCAAGGGTGGTGGGTTGGGAACTAGTTCACCTGAACTGATTGACTCGCTCGTCATGCTGCAAGGAGAAAGAATGCTTGGGGCTCCTCCGTTATTGATTGACTTGTTCGCCCGCTTTGACTGATTGTTGCTGATTGGTGAGTTGTTGTTGCAGGAATAGACTTCCTGTTTTAGTTAATTGACTCCCTGGACACATTTCACATCTATCTCGCATCCCAACTCAACAGCTTTTCTTGACGCCTACCCGTAAGCCTATTATACGACTCCCCTGACACTACTGAAGTTAAACACCGTTGACTCTCCCTTCACGAGATAGAGTAGTTATTGATAGATAGTTATTGACTTCTCCCTTTCCGTCCGGTGTTAGGGATCGGGATAAAGAAGGGAGCTAGGAACGCATGAGTTGATGTTCCCGTGAGTTAATGATCGGAGAAGGCTGCAATCAATTAGATTATACACACCTGAGGTGCATCGCCCTGTACTGCAGTTAGTTACACACCGGAGTATAACATCCGCCTGCGACTCCTTGAATTGACTTCTTCTGCCCTCTTCTGAGCGCATCCCTTTTCTTGCTCCTTCGGTAAAGCTCTTACCAGATCCTGAACCAGGTCCCTGTCCCGCTCTCTCCTTATGGACCAACCTTCGCGCTTTACTAATATATAGGGCTTCCACTAATAAATAATAAATGGCGTCTACCCTTGATGTTGTGGCAACCCTTGATGTTGGAGTCTGCTTCAACTAGCTCGATTGATTCCACTCGGGGACCGTGTAAAGTAATAAGGAGAGGATGTCAAGATCAGCTAACAGACTGCAGAATCAACTGAATCCACAGCTGCTGATGCAGAAACTAGATCAACTGATGGAACCTCGTTTAGGCGCTCGCTCTCTTGACTCGCTGCCTCAATACAAAATCAAAGTCATAGGGACTAGCGCACGTAGTAGGCTTTCTCATTGATTGACCTTGCTTGCCCCCCCTTCTTTTATAGTCAACTCGATCGGACTGATGAAAGTCGGTTTTAGCTGCTAGCTTCGCTCCTGATTCTCGGTAAACTCAATCAAGTTTGTAATCTTTTTAAAAAAGCATGAAACTACAAGCGATCCAGGCAAGCTGCAGTACCTCTTAGGAAAAAACAGTAGGTAAGCACTAAGGCAAGATCAAGCCTGCGAGTAAGACAGCAAGGGAAAGATTCTCTAAGAAGCACAAGAGCTGGTACCTAAGCCAGCTTCTAGCGGATCAATTAACATTGCCTTCTTTTCCGGTTGCGGGCGATTTGTTGCCGCCTCTATCTAATACTTAATACTAATAGCGGACGATTCGTATCAAGCGGAAAATTCTCTGCCTCTATCACCTATCTGTGCACTAACTCCTGGGCAAAAGCCCCTGTCTCTGTAACAAAAATAGTCAATTTCGCCACGGGTTTAGTAAAGCAGTACTGAACTGAGCTACGGGCTTCTCCCTCACTTCTTCTTATACCGCTCGTGCTTGCTTCTCTGATCCATCTTAGGAAGTCCACGCACACCGCCCCTTTAAATATGTCGTGATCGCTTCCCCACTTCTCTTCGCTCAAAAGAGACTAGGGAACTCTTCAGTTAACTCTGACTTGCGTTATCCATCGCTTGCATCGCTCACACCGCAGCGGAATAAGTTAGTTCGTCCACATATATAGTTCTTTGGCAGTAGAATACGATCCCGAATGCGCCTAACAAGACTTCTCGATTCAATGCTTCGACAGATGTGAGGGTAGCAAGCACGAGCGTAGCTAGGCTTAACCGATTGAGAATACTGGCTGCAATAACAAATAATACGCTGCTGCGGAGAGATGCGCACGAACGAAGCATTGAATGAACAAGGCTGGCAGCATTATTTTGAGATGCCGCTATCCTAAAGAAGACGCGGCGCATCCAACATGGGTGCATTCGAGTTGTTACTCCCCGCGAACAACCCCAGCGTTATTATTAAGAAGGGCACCACCAGCATTTAGTTCAGCCGCAGGAGGCTGAGGCAGCTGAGCTGGGAGTAGTGGTTGACGCTCGCTTCCGAGCCGCCGGACGCTCCGGAGCCATCATATTGCCCCAGCAGGTCTCAAAAAGAGCTGCAAGACCCAAGCCTACTAAATAGGCAGGGGACTCCCCTTCCGATCATCATTTACTTCACCTTTTTAATTGAAAAACTCAGAATCAATAAAAGGAAAGTACCAATTAGATTGGCAATGTGGGGGGTCGAACCCACCGCATAGGTGCCTTGTTCTACCGAGAGATGAACAAAGGATCCCCTACATCTATGAACGACCGAAGAATGAAATTCTCTGAGCTCGGTCAAAGAGAAATATGAGCACACCGACGGACCATGAGTTCGAACGCTCCTAAGTTTCAATTTCAAGGAAGCTAGCCAAGGCGCGTAGCGGTACCAATGCTTTCTTTCTACTAAGAACCATCCCCTCGCTCAGGCGGGATAGATTAAAGCCAATAGCACTTTTTTCACTCAGTTTAGAGTCGGATGCTTGCTATCGAAAAGGAAGATGGCATTGATGCCGGGAATAAGCATATCCACTTAAATGGTGACACATCCCTGCCAACGTCACTGAGCCATGCCAAGATCGAAAGGTATCCCAATGGGAAAGAAAAGTCTCGAGCCGAGAATAAATTCATATCTTTGTGGAACCAAGCTACCGATTCAAGCGCGCAAAGCCCTAGCTAATGAACGAAAGAGCGCCTTCTTTCAGAACAGAACCGGAAAGGGTTGTTTGCAAGCACGAATAAAGTTGGCAGATATGTAATACAGGGAAAGAAGAAATATCATAGTTAAGACTAAAAGCGAGTAAGCTTAAGCCATTGGATGCCAGTCTAAGGCCTTCCTTCCCTCTTAGGTAACAGTGAATAGGTAATAGCAGTTAGTAGTTAGTGACTTGCTTCCATACCTCCTTTACTAGCTTGCTTTCATATACTGGGCTTTCCTTCCAATGAGAAGAATCCATATCCTCATATGCATACGCTGGAGAGTAATCAACATTAGAATTGGGAAAGGAAGCAACGGACCAAGCACATGTCTCGATCTGTTCTACGAAAGATCTCTATGCTACTCGCCAGCAAAATCGAGACTTTCCACATTGTTTCTAGTTGAGCCGCCCGAACCCGAAAGAAGCCTCGTCGCAATATGCACTTTCTGCTCGTATTCGCCTCTCAAAGAGGTACGCTTATTCTTTTTCTTCAGCCAGCGGACTGACTTTCTTTACCAATCTCAGTTGCCGGTTCAGATTGATCGAATGAATGCGACGGTTGTGTCGGTGGCAAATGCTAATACAAAAACGAGTGGAACTTGCGATCGGTCAATCCTCATTCACACGTGAATCCGAGCATCAATGGACGCGAAGATAGACACACGGACACCCCCACATCAATGGGTCGGAGGGCTCATAGACGGACGCCTTCACTCGGATTTCCGTTTGGTCTTAGTCCAGCATGAACCACATCCTCCCATACGCTGTAAAAGAGAATCTTTCCGTATGGCCCCAGCCTCCGCGATCAGCAGGATGACTCTGATTCTTCCGATCTATATCTCTCGATTGACGAACTTGAAGCATCAACAACAATGATCTCTCGACTGAAAGGAGAGGAGTCGTTTACCCTGGAACGAAGTCCCTTCATCAGCTCTGATACTTGAAGGAAAGCTTGTCTTTCTGACATATTGAATGAAATATCATAAGATGACATAGAATGCAAACTGGGAGGTCTTTGGAACTTGAGGAGTCGAAAGCGCCTTCCTTGCATTAGCTCAGCTCGTGCTTCAGCTAAGGGCCGCCTTTTCTTTCTTTATTTAAGAGAGCAAGAGTGCCTCCCTTAAATAAAGTCGTGCTAACTACCCAGTTAGCCCTTCGCTCATATGCGCTGAAGTAACCCATGCCATACTCCCGCTCGAACGACCTTCAGGCTGTACCCGACACAGGTAGAGCTAGGGGCGCGAGACAACTCTCTCTTCAGACTTGGTTTCGACCAAGCATTCTTCATCCTCTCCTAACGTCGAGTCACTACGTACCTCTCCTCTGAAATTGCTTTCTAGGGCCTGGGAACTTTGCTGCTGTCATTAACGATCGTGCTTGCTACCCGCCACTTCGGCTAAGTATAAGGGCCGCCTTGATGAACTTGATTGAAGAGAGCGCATCGCCTCCCTTAAATAAAGTCAGCTCGTGCTTGCAAATAATATAAATGCACTTCTCTGCATAAGAGTGAGTTTAACTTAGCTACAGCAGTCGATTCCCCGCTTCGTTCGTGCTCACCCTTCGAACCCCACTTCACTGCGCTCATACTATGCGAATATACTTAGCAGCAGGTGTGCACGCCTATTCGAATAAATAAGACGGAGGCGAAGACGATCACGAAGCCGAAGGCGGTAGGCGTGCCGCTTCCCCTGATGCGACTATTTAATCGCAGCCGAAGTCGTCAACTTTCTGGCATTTTAGCCATTGATGTATCTGGTACAGTACCAACTGTATCCCACCCCGTTTTATTAGATAAACTCAAAACCTGTCTAACAGACGGGTTAATTCAATCCTTTCTATCTCTTCCAATTCTGCTGTCGGCAGGAATGTCATGGTCCCCGAAAGAAGGTTGACTACCATCCCCAGTCCTATTTCATTATTTTTGATATGATTTAGCTTTGCGGCTCGCTTTCCAGAATACGAGTACGCGCGCTATCACCACTTAATATATATTCCAATCCTTTTCAACTGAAAAGACCAGCATCAGCCTTTAACGGAATGCGAAAACAGCCCGCTCGCGCAATGCCCCGGCATCCATCCAATGCATGATTTGAGAGAGTGTACACTTAACTATCACAAAGATAATAACTATTTTATTAATAAAAAGAATTCGCCTGAAGGAACTACCCAAAAATGGGAATCTCCCTCCCTTTCAACAAAGGAATGAAGGCAGCGGGCAGCCTTAAAGAACTACAACGGATATTGCACTTGAACATACATCCTACGGATGCCATCGGATCAAGTCTATCGAATCGATCCCACCGAAAGAGCTTAGACCAACGGAGCTTGCGTAAATGCGGTAGCAAGCGTAGCCTTGAGGAGCTTAGGAGCTAGCTAGATCAACGTCCACGTCAACAGCAACCGAGACTGGAACTTCGACTTCTCCTTTTTCTGCTACTTCAAGCAAGAGAAGCACGAGCCAAGAAAAGACTTAGGGCTGGTAAATCAAATCCATTTTGCAACTCGAACTGGAATAAATAAGCAGGAGCACCTCCGGGTGGGTATACGCATAGCAGGCTTTATTTTATGTATAGTTTCCACTATACCTTCTAAGAATGTCAATTCTTTCGCTGACCTCCTTTCTCTCCAATCCAAAAGGGCTGCCTTTCTCTCTTTTATTTTTTCACGACTCAGCTGCTATAGAATTCGAATCCGAATGCTATAGAATTCGAATCCGCTGTTGTCGGAATAACCGCAGTAAGGAAGTGACGGCGCTCTTTCACGACATGATGGGAAAAGAATTATAAGTCTATGTAGATGATATGATCGTCAGATCACACACTTTTGAAGAACAGCTCAGATTAAATCCTCAAAAATGCATCTTTTGAAAAACCCTGAAACTTCTTGCTTTCATCATCAGTAAAGAAGGCATCCAGGTAGACAAAGATGTAGACAAAGAGAAAGTCAAGGCGATCCTGCCTCCACCACAGACTGAAAAGGCTACAGTATGTCAGCCGATTCATAGCTCAATTGGCTCCCATTTGCGAGCCCATTTTAAAGCTGCTAAGGAAAAATAAGCCGAAAGAATGGAATGCTGATTGCCAATATGCATTTGAGAAGATTAAGCAATATCTTACCAATTCTATCTCCTCCAGTGTCAGGCAAACCTATAATTTGATACTTGTCTACCACCTACTCATCCATGGGAGGTGTATTAGGACAACACGATGACAGTGGAAGAAAGGAAAGAGCTATCTACTACCTAAGCCGGAAATGAAATCAAAATTCAGTCAAATATCCAGAGATTTAAAAGGGTTGCCTCGCTCTGGTATGGGCAACTCAGCGACTAAAGCAGTACGTGCTTTACAGTTCTCCTCATCAAATATCTGTGCTCACGGGAAGGCTAGCTAGATGGCAATAAATGCTTACAGAATATGACATCGTTTCCAGAACAGCAATCAAGGGGCAAACAGTAGCTGATTATCTAGCAGCACAAGCTCTACCAGACTATCAGCCACTTCAAAATCACTTTTCAGACGAAGAACTACTGGAAATACAACATGAATAAGATGATTGGCGGACACTTTATTTTGATGGTGCTTGGAATGCGGCAGGCAGCGGGATAGGTATGGTCTTCTATTCTGCAGAACGAGCTCAAATTCTTATGAGCAAGAAGTACGCTTATATTGCGTAGATAGAAGCTGATTCACTCTCTCGAATGGCTTCACTTGGCTCTCTGCCCCATAACATCAATTGATCGCAATCACTTCTTGCACGAACGAACACCGCTCGTGCTAACTACCCAGTTAGCCCTTCGCTCATACTAAGTGAAAGCTTAGCGTATCAAAATAACATACATGCCTTAAATATACACTGAAAGCTCAGCCCTAGCCTTAAATATACACTGAAAGGCTGACTCACTCTTCGCTTTAGACTTCGCTGCCGTATACTTAGCTGAAGGGTAGTTAGCACGAGCGGTGTGATCGAAGCAAGCGAGGGCTGACCGGGGCCTACGTGAAGCAGAGCGGTGTGCGTGGCAAGGATCTATAACAAATATTCAAGCAGTACCTGCAGACGACGCAAGCGCCTTGGTTGGAAAGGGCAGAGTCCCATTTGGTGGGTGGGTAACGGGCGAACGAAAGAGATGTGTGGCTGAGGGCAGGTGAGGCATTGTGTCGTCGAACAAAGATGTTTGAGTATGGATCGTAATTGAGCGAAACATCTGCTCATCGAAACCTAGCCCAACCTACTTAAAGCGAAGGTCTTGACCTGGAAGGATCGAAGAGAGCGCTAGTAGATCGAGCTATAGGTGCATGGACTTGGCTAGTGAAGCACAACCACTCATCTTTCCATAGAGAGTGCTACCCTAGAATAAGATGAGCGACCCCAGTGGCAACATTAGTCCCAAGGGTTCACTAGTCAACGAAGTGCATCAACGGATGTAGGCACATTCTTGCTTGATCATTTGCTCTCACTAGACCGCCAACGAGTACGATACTGGTTCGCCATAGGTCCGAAGGGCTGTCTCTTGTGTGCGATGGTTGGGCATGAATGGAGCTTGCTCGGGATAAAGGGGAGTCCCCTTTCGGGGAGTAGAGATCGAGCGTAGAAATACCAGTGGAAAAATGGCTTCTTTATTAAAGAAATGGATTTAAAGGCGGAACAGACGCTTCTCGCAAGCAGCAACCATCCATAGCGAGAGAGATCCTTTGTCGCCTACCTCTCTCTAGACTAAAATAGCACGATAGAAGCCCGGCACCTATAGCAAGAGTCTAACCGCGTTCCTGCATTGATGGACTGAAGCAGGAATGAGAATAGCCTAGTCTCCTTATGAAGCAATGGAAGAGAGGAAACAAGCATAACTGGGAACCATCTACAGCTTGTCCTTCTTGCCTTTCAATCTCGACCTGCGCTTTGAAGGGTTCAGGGATCGATTGCTAAGCAAGGAAAAGCTGTTTTATTTGACCTTCTCCCCCATCTCGAGCCAATTTTCTGACGTCCTTGACTGGATTTTCTCATGAGGACTCTCACATAAGGTACCTTTGTGTACCCCTTTTTCGGGCAGAGCCAAAGTTGCCTACTTGAATTTGATGCTTGAGAAGGTGCAAACGCGGATATCTGGTTGGTTTGGGAAGCTCTTATCTTTTGGGGGCAAGATTGTGCTCATCAAACACGTACTATCTTCTATTCCTATACACTTGCTGGCTGCAGTCATTCCTCCTGCCGCTTTATCCCGCTGCTTGCTAACAATAAAAGACCGAACCAGCAAGACTAATTTCTACTTATACCGTGGAGAGGTCCACTTTGACTATGACTAAAGTCTCTTAAGCAACCGTAGGTTATATAAGATTTAATTAAATCTAACAAGCTCGTACAAGATCTTTATACACCAAAGAAGCTGAGCCTACTTTACGCACTTCCGCATTAAGCGGGCAAGGCCAACTACACAAGCAAGAAGGCATCGCCTGCGGCTTCCAATCCAATGACAAGCAAAAGACGAAGAAGGAACTTACTATACCGTACCTCCTTGTGCCCATAACTTGACCTCATCCTTGAACTACCTGCACGGGCGCCTTCCCTCCCTTGCAAAGGTAATATAAAATCAAGCAATGGAAGGAGGAAGTATAGAGCAAGAGTGCCTCACCGCTCGTGATTGCTACCCATCAAGAAATAAATCACTTCGGCTAAGTATAAAGGGCCGCCTTCTTTGGTTATTAAGAGAGCGCATAGCCTCACCGCTCAGCTCGTGATTACTTCCTAGCAATCACATCGCTTCGCAGCTATTGACTTGGCCGCTCAGCTTCACTCAGGATAACTACCCAGCTATCCCTCGCTTGCTTCGCTCTCCCTATTAATATTCTTATTTAGCGCTGACGATGAAAAAGGAAAGGGCCTTCGCCACTTGAGCCGTATGCGGTGGAACTCGCACGTGCGGTTCTTAGGGAGGGAGAACGTCGGTTGAGCCATTCCATCCCAATAGCGTATATTTGGAGCTCAATATGAAATCCGTCTTTCTTGCAAGACCCGTTCGGATAAGGGCAAACTCCAGAGATTGCTTCGAAGTCAGATCCTTGCGTTGACCCTTTCCTCAACCAGAACCACATTATATATTGTCTCATTATTCTTGTTATTTTGAAAAAATCAAAAATGTCTTTTCTTACGCGCAGTGTCTGACTCTTCCCTGCTGTTGTGGCTTTCTCATTCTTGTACTACACCAACCTCTCGAGTTGATTCATTCTGGCATCTGTGGACCACTAAATGTGAAGGCCCGTCACGGAGCCAGTGACTTCATCACATGAATAGATGACTTGACGCCTGACGCTTATGTTTACTTGATCTCACACAAATCAAAAGCATTGGATTGCTTTACTCGTTTTGTGGCAGAGGTTTAAACCCAGTTGCGGAGGAGTATTAAGACTCTTCGAACTGACCGCGAGTATCTATCTGAGCTGTTCAAAGAGCTCTGTGAGAAGAAAGGGATCCGTAGACAGTTGACGCTTCCTGGCATTGCGCAACAAAAGGGTGTTGTTGAGAGAAGGAATCGCACTTGACTTTACATGGTTAGGTCGATGATGGCGCAGGCCAATCTCCCAGTCACCTTCTGGGGAGATGCTTTATTGACTGCAGCCTACATCCTTAACAGGGTGCCTTCAAAGTCTGTCCCTTCTACTCCCTATGAGCTCTGGACTGGTAGAAAGCAAGATTTGAGCCATTTGAGACCATGGGGATTGAGTGGGTTTGTTCATGTCCCTGCTCAGAAGCGTGGGAAGCTTGACATGCGAGCCGTGAAGTGCATCTTTATCAGATATTAAGAGCACTCAAAGGGCTACTTGTCCATGAGCAACCTGATGGAGGGTTGACAGAAGTGGAATCATGGGATGAAGGATTTCCACACAGTCAGGTTATGCAGTGAAAAACTGGGGGAAGGTGTTTGACTGAAGCTCACCTCAGAGACTTAAATAACTGTATGCTGAACTGTGGTCTTACAGATAGAAAATCTTCTGGAGGCTGTTTTACTTGGAGTAATCATTCACCTGGATCCAGCAGGATAGTAGGTAAGTTGGATAGAGCCATCTGTAATCAAGAGTGGATGAACAGTTTTCCAAAATCTTTTGCAGAGATTCTTAATCCCAGCTCCAGTGATCATTCTCCAATCCGACTTAGGTTTCTACTTAAGCCTCGGCATCGTTCTCTCTTTCTCAAATTTGCATTTCTGTTTTCGATTCACAAAACCTTAACATCATTCACAATGGCATCAAAAGCTTTCAAGACACTTGCATTCGCCTTCCTGCCTTCCACCGGGGAGGTGCCAAGCCCAGTATTCCTGCCTTCATTGCTTCCCGTCTCGATTCCTCCGAGAGTGAGTGCATGCCTTACCGCCAACCCGGACTTAGTTATATACACTGGGCGCAGAGAGTGAAACAATTGGAGGTGAACTCCTCAACCGGGAAGGGTTAGAGTATAACAATAGCAACCGGAGGTATATGACACAGCAACCGGAGGTGCTAAACTACACTCCTGCGCCAAGCAACTACTTTCTTAATTAACAACTTCCGGAGGTATGTTAATAACTCCAACACGCCTCAGCAGCAGGTTTAAATAAACAAAGTAGGTGTCCACGCCCGGAATACATCCCAGGCTGCCTATCTCTATCCTACCGCTTCGCTCACACCGGACCGGTTACCGACCTCCTCGTTCGTAGGCCTTTTGGCCTGTGGGGTGTATGTATCGATGCCTTTCTTTACAAGAAGAGCCTCGAAGAGCGGAAAGAAGACCACTGATCAACTATTTGATATAATATTTATTTCAATAAGGACTTCACCTTATCTAACTAAGATAATCAAATTAACCATTATAGGCAGAAAGGTAGCCCTTCAGGTGATCTGCTTTGATTGAATATTTATTTCAAAACCTTGGTATGAAGGAAGCTAAGTATAGGACTTGTCTGTAGGCGAAATAGAGTACGCCGTTAGGCAATACGGCAAGCAGTAAGTCAAGTTTTTTCTAATTATTGGACAGAAGGGTCCTTTCCTTGGAAGGAAGGCGAGCAAGCCGGTACAGATACCTCCGATTTCAGAGCTGGCACCGGAGAAAGCAGCCAAGCAGCAAGAGGAAGGGCGATAGCTTCGCAACTATCGATAGAGCCGGGAGCTCCGAATCGCCACCCGGTAACGAGGGAAGGGTTGTCATATGATGCATGCCATCCATCATAGACTGAATTAGCTATTCCATTTCTTCCTACGCTTGCTACTTGCTGGTCATTTCTTTCGTTCCAGTAGCTCTAGTAAGAAACCTCAAATCCGGCTTAGACGACTTCTGTTTCATTTCAGCGGAATGAGGATCGGGAAGTTCATACGTTAGAGCAGACTGTAAGGCATTAGGGGCATGTTTACTACGAAGACCAAACACTCAATCCGTAAATTGATAAATGTTAAGATGATCTATAATCATAGCCTGATTTTAATGATTCGGGTAGTACAAAGTTGTTGTTGTTGTGAATCAATCCCCTCCCCTGCTGTTGACTGAACCTGAATTAGAGTATTGATTGTAGCTTTAAAGTACGCGTAGGAGGACAGGACCACTGTGGAAAGAGAATAAAAGATAGAGGGCGCTAAGCGGGCGTTAAGCAGGAGTTGCGGCGTTCGACTCACACTCCTGTCCACTCATCTTTCTATTCACTAATATGAAAGACGGACTTAAAAACAACGATGTTGAGTGGATCGGACAAATCTCGAAGCTTGTGTGTGGCCCAGTCATTCTTTCTTGCTCCTTAAGCCTAATCTGTAGATAACCTTTCTTCCAGCAGTTGAATTGAGTTCAGGGCTAGACGGATGTTGTAGGGCTTGTCATCGTCCAAAACCAGAGCCAAGTCCTACTTTAGCGGTCTGTCCGCTGAAAGCGGAGAGGAATTATCCCTTAGTTCTGCCCGAAGTTCAGTACCGATTTGATAAGTCAAGTTAGGGTGTCTTTCTAGGGAGTGTCAGTCCCTCTATAGATTCCCCTCCCTTAAAGGTGCCGCTGTCCCGTCAAACTGTAGGTCCTCGCTGGTATCCGAATGTCTTTCTGTGATTAGAGTCTGTCTTGTTCTTCCGGCTTGTTGTTGACATATCTGTTGTTCCTTCTTGTTCAGGGTGGGTGTCCTCTTTGTTTGTTATGTCCTTCCTGTTGTCTGATTTCCGTATGACTCAGTAAGTGGTATCTGTTTAATAGTTAGCCCGTATGTGGAAGGAACCGAATTCTTAGGGCATTCCCCCTCAGCTTTCTCTGTTGGATAAGCTCTTATTGATTAAGCAGCAGCAGCAACCTCAACAACAGCAACAAGAGCGGAAGCAGCAGCATCTGCTTTCCCAGGGAATCTCCGCAAGAACTAGTCGGGGGCTTTCTCCTTCCTTTCACGTCAGCAAGATAAAAAATCGTCTTCGTACCTAGGACTCTACAAGGTCCTATTTCTATTATAGTACTGCTATCTGCCCACCTTCACTCTTACGGGTGATATCTATTTGTCCCCATCCTTCCTACTATAACATAACCTATATTATAGGCTTTCAATGAAGCTACCATGTACAGACATTGTCTTTTGACCCAGCCGTCTATAGTGACTGTACAGTACCTCTGGGGTATCTATCATTGAGGGAGACTCTGCTAATGGCTCAAGGCCCACAGTTCACATCTCAGTGCCTCTCATTGATTCTCAGCCAACCGCAGCGCCCCTGAACCTCTAGATGATGTTTTGCAATCCCTTGCTGACCTAATAGTGAATCAGCCCTGCCCAGTGATGCCAGTTCAACAAGTTGCCCCGCCAAAAGACAGCTAGGGAACTATGAAGTTAGCTACGCATGAAAAACCACAGCGCGCCGCCTTTTATTCTTTATTAAGAGAGCAAGAGTACGCCTCACCGCTCATCTCGTGATTACTTCCTAGCAATCACATCGCTTCGCTCACACCGCTACGCTTCACTCAGGATAACTACCTAGCTATCCCTCGCTTGCTTCGCTCATCCCTGCCTAAGAGTTAGCGTTCAAAGGCTATCTCTATCCTAGCATATTACGATTTCCAACTACGTGCGTGCCCGCTCCTCTCAGGCTTACCACCTGGCAATCCTTCGTTGCGCTCATAGTCTTTCTTTCTTTTTATTAGCTCACTAGCTCCAATGGTATTCCGCTATTAGGTATGATGCTAAATGTTAATAATATTCCTAATAGAATAGCAATTTTGACAGCCATCAAATGTCTTTGACCCTGCATATTTATATCCTGAATTTGATCCTTTATATTTATATCCTTAAATGGTGGCAGCTCATGGTAAATCCTATCAATATTTGATTCAACCTTTGGAATTTCTGTGAATGTGAAGCTCACACGCTTCATGTCAATAGCGGTGTATGCCTCATTGTAGAAAGGCTCGTAGTCATTAATAGGAGGGAAGACCTGTAGTATTTCATCAACCGGAATGAAGGAGTACCAGGCAGTGCACCCCACGCCTATTACTATCAATACTACAATTCTACAATATAAAGAAGAATATTTAGTAAATACCTCAACAACCACTTTAGGCATTGGTGGGCCTTCAATGACATCGAATAACCCGCGAGAAGGCTGTGGATGATGTTTCATCGGAGCGTTGAAGTATGTCAAACCAAGAGCATTACTCCAATATAGTAGTCCACTCAACAATGATTTACCAGGCATAAAAGCTTTTTGTGTAATCATATTACCCACGCCAGGTGGCGACCTGAACCCTATAAAGAGATTATTGTATTGATCGCTATCAAGATATGTTTTCCAATTTGCGATTGGATTGGCTAGGTTTACCGCTTTCATGGTTTTTTCGATTCCTCGGTTTACCGCTTGAATCTTATCTTCTATTATTATCTTCTCATCCATTTTGATAGCTTGAATCTTAGCTGAGGCTTTCATCTTCTCTGAAGCTTTCATCTTCTCTGAGATACCTTTCATCTTAGGTGAGATTTTGATACCTTTTTTCAACTTCTCTGAGATTTTGATACCTTTCATCTTCTCTGAGGCTTGAATCTTATCTGAGATACCTTTCATCTTCTCATCTATTTTGAGACCTTTCAGCTTCTCATCTATTTTGATACCTTTCTCTGAGGCTTGAATCTTCTCATCTATTTTGATACCTTTCTCTGATATTTTGATAGCTTTCATATTCACATCTCTTCTTTTATTCAAATCTCTTTTCATTCTTTAGTCTTTGTTCTCTTTGAAGTA